ATATTTGTGGTTGAGCGTGTAGCTAAGGGTCTTATGTCTGTTTATAAGTTTGTGTTTTTTTATGCTTTCTCTTCTTTAAGTGTTTATACTAAGTCTGTTTTTTTTGTCTTAGTATTAGGTATTCGTGAGATTTTATTAGATTTGAAGGGAGTAATTTGGTCTTTTAAGGGGGCTTCTAGTGTGCCTTTTTATAAGCGGTCTGTTATTCGTCGTTGGTTGTTTAGAAGTAATCATAAGGATATTGGAACTCTTTATTTTTTTTTCTCTATTTGAGCGGGGTTAATAGGAACTGCCTTTAGAATTATTATTCGTTTTGAATTAGCTATACCTGGTGCTGGAGTTTTAGGAGATAGTCATTTGTACCAGGTAGTGGTTACTGCACATGGTTTGTTGATGATTTTCTTCTTAGTAATGCCGATGATGATTGGGGGTTTTGGGAATTGATTAGTACCTTTAATGTTGCAAATTCCTGATATGGCTTTTCCACGGATGAATAATTTAAGATTTTGGTTAATACCTAGGTCGGTTTTAATGCTTCTTGGCTCTGCTTATGTAGAGAGTGGGGCAGGTACTGGTTGAACTATTTATCCCCCATTGTCTAGTATTATAGGGCATGCTGGTCCATCTGTAGATTTTGTAATTTTGTCTCTTCATTTAGGTGGCGTGTCTTCTATTTTGGCTTCAATTAATTTTGTTGTTACTTCTCTTTGTATGCGTGTTGAAGCTTTATCGTTATTGCGTGTGACTATGTTTGTTTGATGTGTTGCTGTCACTGGATTTTTACTGATTATTGCTATACCTGTCTTGGCTGGGAGATTAACAATACTATTAACTGATCGTAATTTTAATACTAGTTTTTTTGATCCTGCTGGTTTGGGGGATCCTATTCTCTTTGTGCATTTGTTTTGGTTTTTTGGACACCCTGAGGTTTATATTTTGATTTTACCTGGATTTGGGATTATTTCCCACGTGATTAAAGTTGGGAGGAGAAAGCTTGAATTGTTTGGAAAAGTTCCTATAATTTATGCTGTTTTATCTATTGGATTTTTAGGGTTTATTGTTTGGGGCCACCACATGTTCACGGTGGGGATAAATGTTGATAGGCGTGCTTATTTTAGGACTGTTACATTGATTATTGCTATCCCTACTGGGGTAAAGGTTTTTACATGATTAGCTACAATAAGTGGTGGGTATGTACGTTGGAGACCTGTAAAGGATTGGGCTATCGGTTTTTTATTTTTATTTACCGTGGGTGGGATTACTGGAATTGTTTTAGCTAGTGCATCTTTAGATGTAATGATGCATGATTCTTACTATGTTATTGCACATTTTCACTATGTTTTAAGGATAGGGGCAGTATTTTCTTTATTTGCTGGGTTTCATTTTTGATATCCGATGGTAACTGGGTTAGGTTTACACCCACTTTGAAGGCGAGGACAGTTTTGGACAATGTTTATTGGTGTAAATGTTACTTTTTTTCCACAACATTTGATAGGGTTACTTGGAATGCCTCGTCGTTATAGGGATTATAGGGATAGTTTGCATGGTTTAAATTTATTTTCTAGGTGGGGTTCTACTGTTTCTTTGGTAAGTCTTTTTACTTTTTTATTTATTATTTGAGAGAGGATATTAAGTCAACGATGTTTAGTGTTCCCTTTAGTTTATGGGACTGAGGCAGAGTGGTCTTTTCGAGGTTACCCTCTTCGATTCCACAATCGTTCGCAGAATAGATTTGGATTTAATGCTAAGGATATTAAAAAGAAGCTTTTATGGTGAATGAAAATAGATCGTCATACAACTGTTTAGGGAAACTTTATTAGTATTTAACAAAATATAGTTTAATAAAAATTCTAATTTTGGGAATTAGTGATGCTGTTTTCAGTTATTTTGAATGGGATCTTGAAACAAATTATGGTTTTTTGATATAAATACTGTGGTTGGACAGGAATTGATTTTATATAATGATTTGGTGATAGTAGTTGCAGTTGCGGTTTTAGTGGTAGTTGGGTGATTTATACTTTTATTTTTAAATAGTCGTACTTTTTTTGGTGGGAAAATAAACAAATATGTTTATCATAATGAGTTATTGGAAATTATGTGAACTATGATTCCTGCTTTTATACTTTGCTTTTTGGGTTATGTCTCTTTAATAAATCTTTATATTATGGAGGTTGGTGACCACGTAGAAAATGGGATGAAAGTGACTGCTCATCAGTGGTATTGGGAGTATAGCTATATTGTTGATTTTGCCAGAAAGGAAAAAGAGATAGATGAGATGTGGTTGTCTAATTGGTTTGATTTGATTGATCTTAGTTATTTAAATAGGGCTGAATTAGAGTCAGAGTTAAGTGGGGAGTTTCCTGGATTAGGGGATTCTGTAATTTTGGCTAGCGAGAGAGAAGAGGATGGTGAATTGAGGAGGGGTTCTAGGTTTGCAGATGAAGTGTGAACTGTGAGTATAGGAGAAATAGATGAAAATAGAGAATCTTTATTGGGGTTGTCTTATTTAAATGAGTCGGAGAAGAGGAATAGTGAGTTATTGGAAAGAATAAATAGTTGAATTCCTCATATTTTTTTAGATTGTAAGTGAAATTATTCTTATGAGGTTTATGAGGTTTTTAATAGCTCGGTTTTAGATCAAAGAAATTTTCGTGGGTATACGGTGACTGATGCTTGTTATTTAATATCTTCTGTGAAAAATGAAATACTTATTTCAACTATAGATGTAATGCATTCGTGGGGTGTCGGAAGTTTAGGGGTAAAATGTGATGCTGTTCCTGGCCGAGTGAATTCTTTAGGTATTTCCCCGCTGCGAAGCGGGGTTTTTTATGGTAATTGTTACGAATTATGTGGAGAAGGTCACAGGATGATACCTATTTCAGTGGCTGTAATAACTCCTGATGATGTTTCTTTAGTATTAAAACAAGGAGTTTTAGGGACAAGAGATTGTGTTTCAACGTTAGAGGGGGTTATTATAAAGTAATTTGTAAAATTTAAAATAGTTGGCGTAGAGAGCGTATATGATTTCGGGTCATAAGGGAAACATGAAGTTTACTATTTGAAAATGGGAAACCACGATGGGAAAGGGATTCTTTATAGAATAAAAAGAGCTTTATATGATTTACCTGTCCCTGTGAATTTGAGGAATTTTTGAAATTTTGGATCTTTATTAGGGGTTTGTCTAACTAGGCAACTAATTACAGGCTTATTGATGGCTGCACATTATACCCCAGATACGGAGTTAGCTTTTTCTTCTGTTGCCCACATTATGCGAGATGTTAATGGGGGGTGATTTATTCGAAGAATGCATGCTACTGGGGCCTCTTTTTTTTTTGTGTGTGTTTATATACATATTGGGCGGGGAATTTACTATCAATCTTACTATATGCGCAACACTTGGTGGAGGGGTTGTTCTATTTTAATGTTATTAATGGCCATTTCTTTTACTGGTTATGTATTACCGTGAGGGCAGATATCTTTTTGAGCTGCAACTGTAATTACTAGTATGTTCAGGGCTATCCCCTATGTTGGGTCTTTTTTAGTGGAGTGGTTGTGAGGAGGGTTTTGTGTTGGGGATGGGACTTTAAAGCGATTTTATGTGTTCCATTTTGTTGGCCCTTTTATTATAGTTGTTCTTGTTGCTTTTCACATTATAAATCTTCATGAGACAGGTTCTAGGAATTCTCTAGGGGTTAGAAGAGATGCTGATATCACTTGTTTTCATAGGCTTTATACCTATAAGGATTTGGTGTGAATTGTTATTATGCTTTACTGCTTAGTGATGGTTAGTTTGTGGAGACCTGATTTATTCATTAATCCCTATAATTATATTCCTGCCTCTTCTTTAAAAACTCCACAACATATTGAACCGGAATGATATTTTTTATTTGCTTATTGTATTTTACGAAGTGTGCCTAACAAAATAGGCGGAGTCTTAGCATTAGTTGCATCTGTCTTTGTTCTTTATTTGATGCCTTTATTTCCACGGAAAAATGCTTTGAAAGGGTTTGCGCATAATTTTATTGCCCGGGTTTTTTTTTGGGATTTTGTTGCGGGGTTTGTTATATTAAGGGTTCTTGGTGGGTGTTCTATTGATATACCTCTTTCAACACTTGGGCCTTTAGCAACATTGAGATATTTTGGTTTTTTTATTGTTGTCCCCTTTTTATTTGTGGATTGAGGGTTCTATAAGAAATAGTTAGGCCTATATGGGAATATTGTAGAGAAATCTGTTTGAAGTTAGTATTGTGAAAAAGTAGTAGATTATGGTTTCGTGAGAGATGATTTATATTATTAGAAATTATTAATTAGTGTTCTTTTTGTATCATGATTTGTAAAGAGTGTAAGAAAATTTTATATCCTGAAAATTTTAGAGTAATTCTTATGTATTTCTAATGTTTCAAAATTAGGGAAAAGATAAGAATGGTAATGATATGTTTTTCGAGAAAATTGATAGCTGGTTTAAAGGGAAATATATTTAAGTATAGATAAAATTTATCTATTAAAATTATAGTTGGATAAAAATTTTAATAGGGTTTTAATTCAGATTTTAGGGGTAAGCTCTAAAGTGTAGGGGGAAATATGTAGTTAGTTAGTAGGGTTGATATTGGCCACCTATAAGAAGTATTATTATAAAGTGATTACAAAAAAGTTTTCGGTTAAGTACCTTTATGGTTATAATAATTATTAATGAAGAACTTAGTATAAAATCAGTAATAAATGTTATATAAGGTGAAAATTGTTTTAAATAAAGAGTTACAAATGTTGATTTTTCAATAGGAGGTTTATTTTCTATAAATGTTTTTAAAAGGAATTCGGCTAATTTTTTTTACGCCTGTTTATCAAAAACATGGCCTTTTGGTTTGTGCGGACATAAAAGGTTTGACCTGCCCGGTGGTTTATCTAAACGGCTGCAGTGAATAACTGTACAAAGGTAGCGAAATCAGTTGTCCTTTAAATGGGGAAAGGTATGAAAGGTTTGACGATAAAAAAGCTGTCTCTTAAAAATAGTATGAAGTTTCCGTTTAAGTGAAAAGGCTTAAATTTTTTAAAAAGACGAGAAGACCCTATTGAGCTTGATTATATTTTTTTAGAGAAAAAAGTTGAAGTTTTATTGGGGCAATAGGAAGCTAAAAGAAACGCTTCTTTTTAAGGTAAAGATCCTTCATGGGAGAAGTAAGCAAAAGCTACCATAGGGATAACAGCGTTATCTTTCTTAAGAGTTCTGATTAAGGGAAAGGTTTGCGACCTCGATGTTGGATTAAAATATCTTTTTGGTGCAGCAGCTAAAAAAGTAAGACTGTTCGTCTTTTAAAATTTTACATGAACTGAGTTAAGACCGGTGTGAACTAGGTCGGTTTCTATCTTTTTTTTATAGCAGCTTTGTACGAAAGGATCGGCTGGTAATGTTTTACTTTTTTCCTAATAGAATGATTAGGTATGCCTCAGTTTTCACCTCTTTTTGTAGATTTTATTTTTTTATTTTATTGGGCGGTGTTTATTAGGGTATTTTGTATGTTATATTGAATTTCAAAACGGGAATATAATTTTTAAGTAGGTGGGAGGAATTATGGGAACTGTAATTTCTTGTTTTGCTGCTTATTGTATTCCGAATAGGGGTATTTTAATAAGCGTAGCTTGAGGGTTTTCTGGTGTTTTTATTGTGTTAGATTTGATTGGGTTATCTTGATTTTATTGCATAGTGAGAGGTTGAATTGGTTTTGATGGGGTATCTTTATTAATAGCTATACTGGTTATTTTGGTCCCAATGATGAGATTGGTCTCTAGTGTGAGAGATTATAAACTTAGGGATATTGGGGGTAGTAGAAAAGATATGGGGGAGGTTGTTTATTTGATTTCGTTGGTTTGTATTATTTTTTTCTTAGCGTCTAATTGGATGGATTTTTATTTTTTTTTTGAGTTTTCATTGTTACCAACTTTTTGGTTAATTTTAAAATGGGGTTATCAACCAGAGCGACTTCAGGCGGGAGTATTAATGTTAATGTACACTGTTTGCGGGTCTTTGCCTTTACTTATCATTATCTTATTAATTTGAAATGAGAGATTTACGGATAGGTTTTTACTAATAAAATTAATGAGAGGTAACTGGGAATATTTTCAAAGGTGGACTTGTGTTTTAATGATTTTAGGGTTTTTAGTTAAGTTACCAGTGTACTTAGTTCATGGGTGGTTGCCTAAGGCTCATGTGGAGGCCCCTTTAAGGGGGTCTATAATTTTGGCAGGGATTTTGTTAAAATTAGGTGGTTATGGTTTATTTCGCTTTGTGTGGGTGTTTGAGATAAAAATAAGGGGGATGTTAATATTTATTATGGTTATTAGGTTGTGAGGAGGTTTTGTGAGGGGCTTATATTGTTTAGCCCAAAGAGATTTAAAAGCATTAATTGCCTACTCTTCAATTAGACATATAGCTTTAGGGTTAGGAGGAGTTTTAAGATTTTATGAGTGTGGAAAGATAGCAGGGATATGTTTGTTTTTTGCACATGGCCTATGTTCTCCAGCTTTATTTTCTTTGGCTGCAAGAGTTTATGATTGATCCCACTCTCGAAGAGTACTTTTAAGGAAGGGTATTCTTCGTGTTTTTCCTCTTTTCTCGGTCTTTTGATTTTTAATATGCATTATCAATATAGGTATTCCCCCCTCATTAAATTTTTTTAGGGAAGTTTTCTGTGCTGGTTCTTTGGTATATTTATCGGTTTTTTTTATGGTTCCTTTGGTTCTCATATGTCTATTTACTGGGGTTTATTGTATATTCCTGTATAGAGTTGTTAATCATGGGACTTGCAGTGAAATAGTAAAACCCGTGTTTAGTTTGAGAGAGCGTTATCTATACACATTAGTTTATTCGTTGGGAATTTTAATGGGTGGGTTTATATTTTTAAGTTGTTTTATAATATAAATTAGAAGATATAAATTAGAAGATATAAATTAAAAGTCAATTTAGTTTAAATAAAATATTATTTTGTGGAAATAGGGAAATCAGTAGTTAATTGATTTTTTAATAGTGTAATTAAAACGTTGATTTTTCGAGTCAGAGATGAGATTAAATTCTCTTGAGGCTTTGTTGGGAAATAATTATTTTGAAGTTAATTTAGGAACGTTCGATTCGTTTAAAGGCTTATGACTAGGGATATTTTTACTTTTATGGATTGTTTTATAGGTGGCTTTAGGGTGCTAGAATTAGGGATGTGAACTGCTAGTGTGGTGTGACCAATTTACTCAGTATTGATAAGTACTTTTTGGTATGGGAATTCTTGAGTTGAATCTATGCTTTTTGAAGGGGCAATTGGATTTTCATCAGGGTTTCCAATTGGGGCTAAAAAGTTTGGTGGCTTAGTTCATTTGAATTTTTCTTTATTGTATTTTTTATTAGCTGTAAATTTAGCTGGTGTTTTAGCTTACTCGTATCCTGTTAATTGTCATTATGCTTTAACTTTGGGGTTTTCATTTCCTTTTTGGTTTGCCACTGTTTCTTTGAATTTTAATAAGAATTGATGAATATTTTTTATTAGGCACGTAGAGGGGGATATAGGAATTGCGGTGGTAGCAATATTAGTGGCATCTCAGTGGTTTAGATTATTGGTTCGCCCTTTTACACTTTCTATGCGGATGAGAACTAATTTATTTATGGGGAAATTACTTGTAAATTTAACTTTTTATATGGCTGAGGAATTTATTTTTCCGTTCATGGATTTTTGGGGGTTATCTAGTATTATATTGTTCTTTATGGGAACAGCACTATATGTAATTGAGGGTTGTTTAGCTTCTTTGCAATCTATAATTTTTGTGGGGTTATTGTCTTTTTATTGTGAGGAAGCACAATTTAAATTGTAATTGACTTTATTTGGTGAATAACTATAAAAGAATATGAGTGGTAATATGTTTTTAGTGAGGAATAGGTTTGCTTATTTTAATGAGTATTTTTTTTTATTATTGCTTTAGTCATTTTAGGGGTAATGGTTAGTCAAAATTGACGGTTTGAGTGAGCAAAGCTTACTTCTTTTGAGTGTGGATTTGATCCCATAAGAAGCTCTCGGTCTCCATTTTCTATACAATTTTTTTTGTTGGCACTTTTATTTTTAATTTTTGATATGGAAATTATTTTATTGTTTCCTATTGTAATAAGGTTGAAAATGGTGTTTTGTTTAATGCCAATGGTGGGAAAAGGTTTAACTTTTTTGTTTTTATTAATTCTTTTAGTAGGTTTAGCTCATGAGTTTAATGAGGGGACTTTAGATTGGGTAAAAGGCTAAGATTAGGGGGAGGGGAGTAAAGTGGTGTATGGGCACGAAGGATTTTGGGTTCTTAGGAAACTCTTTATAAGGTTTTTTACTAAAAAGATGTTATGCCAGAAAAATTGGGTTATCTTGATGAGGTAAAATATGAGATTATTATCTTTAACATTTGCTTCTATAGCTTATAAAAAGTGAAGAGCTTTTAACTCTTTGAAACAAATAGTTTATGTTGGAGGTAAATTAAAATGGCAGATAATATGCATTAGATTTAAAACCTAAAGATGAGTGAGTACTCTTTTAATAATGATTAGAGGGATAATTGTAGTCATTGTTATAATAGTGTCTGTAGCTTTTTATATTGTAGTAGAGCGAAAGGGGTTAGGAATGATTCAATTACGGCAGGGGCCTAATAAAGTTAGGTTTAAAGGAATTCTTCAACCTATTGGGGATGGGGTTAAGCTTTTTAAGAAAGAAATTAGGTTTCCATTTTCTACAACTCGGTTTATGTTTCTATTGGGTCCTTTTCTCTGTTTTTTTTGTGCATACTGCCTTTGATTTATTTTCCCAGGTTCGTTTCGTTATTCAAATTTTGAGTTAGGGTTATTATTTTTCCAATGTATCTCTTCTTTTAGGGTATTTGGAGTTTTTTTATCTGGTTGAGTTTGTGATTCGCGTTATGGGTTTTTAGGGGCTATACGAGCTGTAGCTCAAAGGGTTTCATATGAGGTATTTATGAGAACTTGCTTGTATTGTCCCCTTTTGTTAATTGGAAGTTTTGATTTAATAGCTATTCGTGAGTTTCCGTTATGGTTTTTTTGGGTTGGTCAGGAAGTTATAATTTTGTGGCTTGTAGCTACATTAGCGGAGACTAATCGGGCCCCGTTTGATTTTGTGGAGAGAGAATCTGAATTAGTAGCGGGGTACAGGGTTGAGTATGGCGGGGTTGGATTTGCTTTAATAGCTTTAGCTGAGTATAGAAATATATTATTTATAAGGTTATTAGTTTCTATTTTATTTTTTAGGGGAATAAGAAGGGTTGAGTTAGTTGGGGACATAATATTCATTTTTTTCTTAGTAGTAGTATCTTATTTTATAGTGTGAGTGCGTGGGGCATTACCACGATTTCGTTATGACTTACTAATAGGTTTATGTTGAGAAGTTTTACTTCCGTTGAGATTGTGTGAATTTATAGTTCTTTTATGTGTGAGGCTATAGGCGAGGTTCAAATCATAATGAAGAGTAGCATATAGAGTGTATCTTGTTTACACCAAGAAGGAGAGTTTAATCCTCTTTATTAAGCCTTAGTTTAAAAAGAACTATCGACTGTTAATCGGGGGGTATAGGTATATAGGCTTAGGTGAAAGATTATAAATTAGTGGGGGCCATAAAAATTGCGTTAATAATTTTTATGGGGGTAATCCTTATTTTTGCTATTTGAAGTGAAGGGTGATTTTCTGAGTATTTAGTGTTGGAATTGGGGTCTACGGATTCTGATCGTTTCCCGAGTATCCGATTTCATGTGGTAATAGATACTATGTCTTTATTGATAGGGTTTACCGTTATATATATTTCTGCAGTAGTGATGCTGTATTCTTGATTTTACATGAGACATGAGGTGTACTTTAAGCGTTTTATATTGTTATTAGCTTTGTTTGTTATAGCAATATTGCTTTTAGTATTTGTTCCTGGATTTTTACCTATAATAATTGGGTGGGATTTTCTAGGTGTAATTTCTTATTTACTAGTAGTTTACCGGATAAATAAGCCGTCCTTAAGGGCTGGCACATTAACGTTTGTTTCCAATCGTGTTGGAGATGCTTGTTTTATTATGGGAATTGTATTTCTAATAGCTTCTATAGCTTTTGATTGTTATTCTATGTGGTCTAGAAGGAGCCAGTTTATTATCGCAGGGGCAGTAAGGTTGGGGTCGTTAACTAAAAGGGCTCAAATTCCCTTTTCTGCTTGGTTGCCGGCGGCTATGGCTGCTCCAACTCCTGTTTCTACTCTAGTGCATTCGTCTACTTTAGTAGCAGCTGGAGTTTATGTAATACTTCGTTATCCCGATTTAGTTGACGAATCATGAGATTTGGCAGTATTTGTGTGCTCATGTAGAACTGTTTTGGTTGCGGGTTCAAGCTCTGCAGGGGAAATAGATTTAAAAAAGGTACTTGCATTATCTACTTTGAGTCAAGTGGCGAGGATGATGCTTTTTTTGGCCATAGGTGCAATTCAAGTGGCATTTTTTCATATGGTGGTTCATTCTTTTTTGAAGGCTTTATTATTCATGGCTGTAGGGAGAATTATTTTTTATAGGGGTGGGCTTCAAGATGTTCGATTGATAGGGGGGTTAGCGTGAAAAGCGCCTTTATTATACTTATGATTAGTAATTTCTATTATATCTTTAATTGGTTTACCATTTATGGCTGGATTTTACTCGAAGGAATATATGATTGCGTCTTTAGTGGATGGTAATTTCCCTATGATAAGGGCTATAATGGTAGTTTTAGGTATGGCTAGAACTCTTTTTTACAGTGGTCGAGTATTAGTGTTATTATTGGTTAGATCTGGTGGGTTCCCTATTCGACATTATTCTGATGGGGGGATAATTCTAAGGGTGAGTTGTTTTTTATTAATATTAGGAGCTGTTTTGAGTGGGGTTTTGATTCACAATGTTCTTAGTCTATCCCGTGGTTTTGCTTCTCTTGAGGTTAGGGGATTTTACATAAAGCTTATGTATGTGACTTTAAGGATTTTAGTTATATCTTGTCTATTTTCCATTTATCAAAAGACATGGGTAAAAATACAGATGAAAGAGTTTTTAGGTAAGATGTGGTTTTTTAAAAGTTTGAGAGGAAACCATTTGAGAAGGGGATTTTTAGTGGAATGTTCTCGGTTAATAAAAGTTGTAGAAAATGGTTGAATTGGTGATTTTCTATGAAGAAGGGGTGTGAAAAGTGTAGTCTTTGGGTTTATGGGGGTTATGCGGGGATTAAATTATAATTTTATTGGGGTTATAGTATTCACCATAGTTAGTTGTGTGCTTATTTTTACTTTTTAGGTATAGGTTAATAGGCTAGATTAGCAGATATAATGTATTCAACTTAGGATTGAAAGGAAATTTTTAATTATTTAGTTATAGGGATATTAAGTTAAATAGACTATAATATTTCAAGTATTAAAGTGAAACGGAGTTTTATATCTCGGGCAGGAAGGTTTTCTTTTAGTAAATTGGGTTGTAAGGGTGGCTTAGCTGAGTAGCAGGTGGATTTATTTGGTAAATTGAGGGGGGATTGTTACCCCACTAAGTTAGTTTATTGTTTTGTTTGATTTTATATGGCGCGACAAATGTAGCAATACATCATATTATAATCATTTAGGTAAGGATGTAGCCCTTGTGGGAAGGTGTCCTATATTGTTTAATCTTGATTTTTGCTTATTAGGAATGTTTCCTTAGATGGATTTATGGTAGCTGGAAGGTGATATCACCTAGTTTAAATTTCTCTTTTTAAGGAGGGTTGGTGTAAAATAAACATTTCTAATGAGTTGGAGAAGGTAATAGTTAGTATTAAAGGAAAAGAATTCCTCTTTTTAATTTGAATAAGTTAAACTGAATGCAGCTATTGATACAGGGGGTTTGAAGGGGGCAAATTAGTACTATTTGAAGAGTTACTTTTGCTTTTAAAAGAAATGTTACGCGTATGTTTTCTTTTTTCTTCATTTACTGTGAAAAGGATTGCCTGTAGAACTTACCAAGTGTGTGGACATGTGTTATATATATATATATATAAAGTAAGGGATTCTAGTATAATTTATTTATATATATTTTTACTCTTTAGAGTAAAAATATATATAAATAAATTATACTAGAATCCCATACTTTATATATATATATATATATATTAACATATCCCTAACTCCTACCCGGCAAAATGCTATTGTAAATTAAAACATTTTGCCGAGTAGGAGTTAGAGATATGTTAATATATATATATAAATCAGCTTTTAAAGCTGATTTATATAAAATTTACTTGACTTTTTTAATTCATATAAAAATAGATAATCTTAATTTAAATTTTTAAATTTAAATTAATTTCTAGTTGGTTTATTGTTTTATCTAGGTTAAGAAAAATAAAATTGATTAGGACAGGCCGTATATCCCTTCCCGGCGTGGCTCCGTGAGGCCTGCCGTTCGCCCGGTAAAGCTGGATCTGTCCTAATCAATTGTTTTATTTTTTTTCTTTTAAGTTTTTATAAAACAGAGAGTAAATATTTAAACATATAATTAGTGCCAAATATTTATTTGGCACCAATATTTTCACGTACGTTTTTATTAATTTTCATTATTTTATAAAATAATGAAAATTAACTAAATATTCCCCACACTATTTCTTTAATTATTTTATAATTAAAGAAATAGTATGTAGAATATTTAGGTATTTTTTTACTAAGTAAAAAAATACGTAATAATATATATATAATATCTAAATTGATAAACAATTTAGATATTATATATATATTATTACAAAAAAAAAAAAAAATAATATATATATAAATGTGAATTTTTGCACCCTATTGATTCAGATTTTTATCGATTTTTATCGATTTTTATCGATTTTTATCGATTTTTATCGATTTTTATCGATTTTTATCGATTTTTATCGATTTTTATCGATTTTTATCGATTTTTATCGATTTTTATCGATTTTTATCGATTTTTATCGATTTTTATCGATTTTTATCGATTTTTATCGATTTTTATCGATTTTTATCGATTTTTATCGATTTTTATCGATTTTTATCGATTTTTATCGATTTTTATCGATTTTTATCGATTTTTATCGATTTTTATCGATTTTTATCGATTTTTATCGATTTTTATCGATTTTTATCGATTTTTATCGATTTTTATCGATTTTTATCGATTTTTATCGATTTTTATCGATTTTTATCGATTTTTATCGATTTTTATCGATTTTTATCGATTTTTATCGATTTTTATCGATTTTTATCGATTTTTATCGATTTTTATCGATTTTTATCGATTTTTATCGATTTTTATCGATTTTTATCGATTTTTATCGATTTTTATCGATTTTTATCGATTTTTATCGATTTTTATCGATTTTTATCGATTTTTATCGATTTTTATCGATTTTTATCGATTTTTATCGATTTTTATCGATTTTTATCGATTTTTATCGATTTTTATCGATTTTTATCGATTTTTATCGATTTTTAAGCTGTGGTAAAGGTTAGGTTTAAAAGTGAGAATTTGTAGTGAGTAAGAGGAGCTATATAAATTAAGTTGGCTTTTAAGTTGAATTTTTTAATTGTAATAAAGTTAGATTTTAAAAATTTATATTAATAGGGGGAGGGGCTTACATAAATTAAATTTACTTTTAAGCTGGGTTTGTGGGTTGTAATAAAGTTGGATTTTAAAGATTTGTAGTGGGTAAGGGGCTACATAGAGTTAGTTGGATTTTTTAATTGTGACAAGGTTATACTTTAAAAATTTATAGCGAATAAGAGGAGGTGTATAAATTAAATTGACTTTTAAGTTGAATTTTTGAATTGTAACAAGGTTAGACTTTAAAAATTTATAATAAATAGAGGGACTTATATAAGTTAGATTGACTTTTAAGTTGAATTTCTGAATTGTAACAAGGTTAGACTTTAAAAATTTATAGTAAATAGGGGGACCTATATAAGTTAGATTGACTTTCAAGTTGGATTTCTTAATTGTAACAAGGTTAGGCTTTAAAAATCTATAGTAAATAGAGAGACTTGTATAAGTTAAGTTGACTTTTAAGTTGGATTTCTTAATTGTAACAAGGTTAGATTTTAAAGATTTATAGTAAATAGAGAGATTTGTATAAGTTAAATTGACTTTTAAGTTGAATTTCTGAATTGTAACAAGGTTAGACTTTAAAAATTTATAGTAAATAGAGAGACTTGTATAAGTTAAGTTGACTTTTAAGTTGGATTTCTTAATTGTAACAAGGTTAGATTTTAAAGATTTATAGTAAATAGAGAGATTTGTATAAGTTAAATTGACTTTTAAGTTGAATTTCTGAATTGTAACAAGGTTAGACTTTAAAAATTTATAGTAAATAGAGGGACCTATATAAGTTAGATTGACTTTCAAGTTGGATTTTTGAATTGTAACAAGGTTAGACTTTAAAAATTTATAGTAAATAGAGGGACTTATATAAGTTAGATTGACTTTTAAGTTGAATTTCTGAATTGTAACAAGGTTAGACTTTAAAAATTTATAGTAAATAGAGGGACTTATATAAGTTAGATTGACTTTCAAGTTGGATTTCTTAATTGTAACAAGGTTAGACTTTAAAAATTTATAGTAAATAGAGGGATTTATGTAAGTTAGATTGACTTTTAAGTTGAATTTCTGAATTGTAATAAGGTTAGACTTTAAAAACTTATAGTAAATAGAGGGGTTTATGTAAGTTAGATTGACTTTCAAGTTGGATTTCTTAATTGTAACAAGGTTAGACTTTAAAAATTTATAGTAAATAGAGGGATTTATATAAGTTAGATTGACTTTTAAGTTGAATTTCTGAATTGTAACAAGGTTAGACTTTAAAAATTTATAGTAAATAGAGGGACTTATATAAGTTAGATTGACTTTTAAGTTGAATTTCTGAATTGTAACAAGGTTAGACTTTAAAAATTTATAGTAAATAGAGAGACTTGTATAAGTTAAGTTGACTTTTAAGTTGGATTTCTTAATTGTAACAAGGTTAGATTTTAAAGATTTATAGTAAATAGAGAGACTTGTATAAGTTAAATTGACTTTTAAGTTGAACTTCTGAATTGTAACAAGGTTAGACTTTAAAAATTTATAGTAAATAGAGGGACTTATATAAATTAAATTGACTTTTAAGTTGAATTTCTGAATTGTAACAAGGTTAGACTTTAAAAATTTATAGTAAATAGAGGGACTTATATAAATTAAATTGATTTTTAAGCTGGGTTTAGCGGGCTGTAACAAGGTTGGGTTTATAAAGATTTATAGTGAGTAAGGGGCTATATAAAGTGAGTTGACTTTTAAGTTGGATTCCTTAATTGAGACGGGGTTGGATTTCAAAAATTTGTATGGCTGAAATATTTGTTTTGGTATTTTTGCTTTTATGTAGAAATTTTTCGATTTGGGTGGAGCATCCTCTTATTTTGGGGAGGGGTTTGCTGATGGTGAGAATTGTGAGGTTACCCCTAATAGTTTCTGTAGGAAGTCTTTTTGGGTTTAGATTTTTTATTGTTGTAGTGGGAGGGGTGTTAATTGTTTTTGCTTATTCTGTGTCGCTTATTTCTATGACAAAAAGTGACTTGTTATTAAAATATTTCAGTCGGAGATTGGGGCCTATGGGGAAATTCTTTAGGGTTTTCCTGTATTTTGGGTTTGTTTTTTTATTTTCGAGTTGAATGGTGGGGAGGGGTGTTCTTTGTTGAAGTGATGTTTTGTATTTTAGAAAAGGGTGGGGGTTAGGGGTAGTTTTACTTGGGTTTTTGTTGTTGGCGACTATAGTGATTGCTATTAGGTTGGCAAGAAAATTTAAGGGGGCTCTGATTAAATAATAGGTGTATATGGTGATAAGTGTTTGTTTTTTTTTCTTTAGTTCATTTTATAACTCATTTTAATTTTTTTATAAATTTGTTATTAGTTTTTGAGTTGATAAGTTTTTGTGTTTTTTTATTCTGTATAAATTTATCTTATATTTCTTTTAGAAGAGTAGGTTTGTATTTTAGTATTGTTATTTTAACTTTTAGAGTGTGTGAAACTGTTTTGGGAATAGCTTTATTAGTGAGGGCTGCACGTTATACAGGTCGAAGTAATGTGAAGTCTTTTAGGTTTTTAGGGTTTTAGCGAGTAACAGGAGTATGAAAAGTATATTTGTTTTCCATGCAAAAGGTTCGTGTTTAGGATTGTTATTGAATAGTTACACGATAAACTAATAAATTATTATTTAAATTGAAGTTAAAGGGTGCCCTAATGGGGTTTGTCTATGTTAATTGGGTGATTTGTACCTATGGCGGTCATTGTTGGAGGTTATCTTTTGGTTGGTGGAATTTTTGTTTGTATTTATAGGGTTGGCTTATTGGGAATGTGGGTGGGGATGGAGTTAAGATTTTTTGGGGCCGTTGGAGTTTTAGGGGGGTCAAGGGTGGAGGAAGTGGAAGGTGTTCAAAAATATTTTATTATCCAAGTTTTTAGGTCTATTTTTCTGTTAATTGGGTTTTTGTTAGTTATTAATTTTTATAAGGGGGGTTGATTGGTTGAGTTAATTATAATAGTTGGGTTAATAATGAAATTAGGGTTATTTCCTTTTTATTTTTGAATTCCTTCTGTTATAGGGGTTGTATCTTGGGTAGGGTGCTTTGTGGTTTCTGTGGTTCAGAAGTTTAATCCGATTTGAATTTTGGTAAATTTAATGTTAGAAAGTTATCTTCAGCAGGTGATTGAGTTTTCTGCTTGTTTAACGGGGTTGGTGGGTTGTATTGGGGGAATTGGAGTTTTGCAATTTCGTGTGTTATTAGCTTTTTCTTCGATAGTTCACTTAGGGTATATGGTTTTTATATGTTTGATTGGGTGGGATGTATTTTTACCTTATATGGCTTTGTATTTTTGCCTGAGTTTTAGATTAATAATGAGGCTTTGAGCTTGTGGGATTTATAGGTTTTTGGATTTGACAAAGTGTAATGAAAGTGTAGATATAGATTTATTTATAATTTCTCTATATATGTTTTCTTTTGCTGGTATTCCACCTTTAAGAGGTTGTTTTATAAAGGCTATTTTCTTAGTGTCTTGTTGAGAAGTTTTCCCTATTGGGTGTGTAGTATTATTTTTAAGTTCTGGGGTTAGTTTATTTTATTATAGTAGGTTTTTTACCTATTTAAATTTATATTGGGGAAGAATATTAAAATGACAATTTATAAAGAGAAGAGTAATGGATTTGAAAGTATTTTTATTTTTTGTGAGAGTTTTATTGAATGTTGTGGTGGGATTTGGCTTGTTTTTATCAATTGTAATTATTTAAAGTTTGTGAGGGGTAAAAGTAGTTTAATGAGAATGAAAATTTGTCATGTTTTTGGTGCTAATTAGTCTTTTATTGGGGCCATAGTTTAAAAAGAATGAGAATTTTGTAAATTTTTGGTAAGGTGATGTTTGGTTCTTTGATATAATATAAAAAATTAGTTTATTAGCTTCTGGTAATATGTTGGCTATATATTTAAATAATACATGGTATTAAAAGAGTTGGAGAGAGGAAGATATCTTTTTTAATTAATAGTTTAAGAAGGTTAAATAAAATAGGTGTGAGATCGATTAGGTGATTTAAAATAGGTTAATTAATATCTCTACTCCAGTAGTTAAAGTTGATTAATAATATAGAAATATAGATTAAGTAATTTATAGAAGGGGAGAATAATAAAGTGCCAGCATTCGCGGTCAGTCTTTATACCTCAAGTTAATAATTTTGTAAAAGAGTAAGGTTACAATAAAGTATTGATTTTAGCTTATGGCGGTCAAATGCATAGTAGGTTTAAAATTAAGGGCTACTTAAAAACCTAATCTGTAAAGGCTGTAACAAAGACAAGGATTTGATACCCTTTTATTTATGCTGTCAAATAATTTACGGGGACTACGGGCTATAATTGCTTAAAACTTAAAGAAGTTGGCGGTGCTCTACAACCATTAAGGGGAACTTGGCGATTAAATTGATGATCCTCAAATTACCTTACCTTTAGTAGTCTTTATATACCGCCGTTGAAAGGTAATTTTGAAGAAAAAAGATACGGGCATAATGTATATTTTGAGAGGTTTTATACAGGAATTCAGGTACACGTATAGGATCTAAAGGGTTTAGCTGAGTTACAATTATAAAATAAAACGGATTTATTAGTGAAATATTTAGTAGGAAGGTGTACTTATTAGTAAATTTTTATAAGAGAGGAAAGTTGAATAGGGTAATTGGAGTGCGTACAAATCGCCCGATACCCTACGTATTTAAAATCGAGGTAAGTCGTAACATAGTAATGCTAGTATAAATTGGTATTATATAAAAGATAAACTAAGTGAAGTTGTTTGGTTCATACCCATAATATAGAATTAATATTCTTCTTTTTATAGGCCCTGTAACTTATTAAAGTTCCAAGTTGCAAACTTGGGTAAGGAATTATTCCCTGGGACTGGGAGGTTGAATAGGCGGCTGTAGAAGTGTTAAGTTGTAACCTTAATTATAGGTATTTACCTCCTTTTTATTGAAAAGGAAAAACGGTGGTTACATAGTGAGATTTCTAATCTTTTCTGTTTGCGGTTCAATTCCGTTTGTTTTTTTATGGCTCGAACTGGGTATAGTAAGGTGCAAATAAGGCCTTGACCGATTGTAATTTCTGCAAGGGTGTTTGGTGTAGCAACTGGTCTGATTTGATATTTAACTGACGATACTTCTTTTAGGATGTATTTATATTTGGGAGTAGTTTCTTTTTTTCTTGGGATGGCGTTAACTGGATGATGGGGGGACATTATTGAGGAGAGGACTTTTTTGGGGAATCATACTTCACATGTGGTGTTAAATTTGCGCTGGGGTTTTTATTTATTTATTTTATCTGAGGCTTGATTTTTTTTTAGTCTTTTTTGGGCTTTTTTTACTGCTAGAGTGGGGGAAATTTCAATGCAAGGTGTAGGGGCACAATGGCCCCCAGCGGGAATGGAGGGCATGTACCCTTGGGGTGTCCCCTTTTTAAATACTGTTGTACTGGTAAGATCTGGGTTATGGGCTACAACGGCCCATAAAGCTGTTAAGGTTCATAGTTCAATTAGTTTAGATACTTTAGATGGGGCTCGTTTAAGTGCTAAGTGGTGAAAGTTGGGGCTATTGTGTTTAGGGGTTACTATTGTTTTAGGTGTATATTTTACTTATTTACAAATTCATGAGTATTATTCTTCTTCTTTTTCTATATCAGATGGGGCTTATGGGAGAGTGTTTTTTGTGTTAACAGGGTTTCATGGGTTACATGTAATTATTGGTAGTGTTTATTTAACAGTGTGTTGAGTTCGGCTTTTGAAAAAACATTTTACCTATAAACATCACCATTTTGGGTTGGATAGTTGCATATGGTATTGGCATTTTGTGGATGCAGTTTGAATTGTAGTGTTTCTTTCCGTTTATGTGTGGGGAAATCAATAGCTTTGATAGTTTAAAGAGAATATAGTTTTGAAGCGACTAGGGTAATAGTATATTTTAAAGCAGTGTGCCTATATCGGGCGGGTGGATTACTTTAAGTGTAGAAGGTTAAGTTTGCAACTTACATAGTGTGATTTTCATGTCCACTTGATAGGGCTTTTAATTGTTAAGAGTTAAGCGTAAAAATTAAAGTAATTAAAAATAGGTCTGTGGTTTGAAAAAGTATTGTTATTGGTATATTACTTATGTAGAAGGTCTTTATGAAATTGAATGAGTTAGTTATCT